ATTTAATTAATAAAATAGAAATATTGTTTGCTACTTTTTTATTTTATTTCAAATATCAACAATATCTCTATTCTTCCTTCAACTATGAATACTCCCACGGGAGTTTTATGAAAAAACCAAAGCCCCTTATCGGATTTGAACCGATGACTTACGCCTTACCATGGCGTTACTCTACCACTGAGTTAAAAGGGCCTGTTTGATTCAATTCCTGAATAAGCCACTAGTCACTATGTCCTTGTTTAAGTGTATATCCATATTATATATTATATGTATATAAATACATCGTATACGTTATAATATATTTTCAATATATAGCGGTTCACTCAGGAATGCGCAATTTGATTTACATAATCAGTTACGTAATCAGTATAGGGTATACTTTAAAGTATAAATGAGAAGTAAAAAAAAGTTTATTGATATTGGATTTGATAAATATCAATGCAATGAATTGTTTGAAGCCAGATCCTATCCTAATTGACATCATAACGAAATTCATTTGATTGATACATGTACCTACTTCAACCTAGATCAAAAATATTTCCTCGAATCATTAATAAAGCGATTTGGCTTGTCCCCCAATACAAAATTATTAATTTTTAGAGAAAAAATTTTTTAAATTTAAGAAAAATAAAGAAAATATATTTAGTTATGGAATTATAGAATGTCGATGAAAATGAACGAGTCATGAATAGAAATAATCAAAAATTCTATATAATCGTGAAGAAAGATCCTTTGCATTGAGCCATACGCTTCCATTATATTGACAATTTCAAAAAACTATTCATACTATGATCATAGTATCATGGCGGTCGGGCAAGTATGCCCCCATCGTCTAGCGGTTTAGGACATCTCTCTTTCAAGGAGGCAGCGGGGATTCGACTTCCCCTGGGGGTAGGGTACTACGAAAGGAAGTTGATCGTGGATTATCACTAAGCCTGGATTGATTCTTCCCGGGTCGATGCCCGAGCGGTTAATGGGGACGGACTGTAAATTCGTTGGCAATATGTCTACGCTGGTTCAAATCCAGCTCGGCCCAATAATTCGCCGATCTGCCATGAAATGATAAATCATTTGTTCTTCTCCATAAATGCTCGATACCAATCGAAAAAATCAAATAGAAAATTTTTCTATTCTGATATATCTTATCCTTACCGTTATCGCTATTTATTTACTCTATTTTATTTACTCTATTTCTTTATTTCTTTTTTTTTCAACAAGTTTTGATCTTATCTTGCTAATCTTGCTAATGATCTAGATTCCTATCAAGATCTGGAAATGTAAAGTCTAAGGAAAAAAGGAAAGAAAAAATTTTTCATTGAAAGAATGAAATCATAAAAATATATATTGTAGACTGTACATTTTATTATGTTATTTCCTGGGGATTGTAGTTCAATTGGTCAGAGCACCGCCCTGTCAAGGCGGAAGCTGCGGGTTCGAGCCCCGTCAGTCCCGATAGATCCAAATCCAATAAAAAAATAGAGCAATAAATCCTTCCATTTTTTGTGAAAGGGAGTACAAACAGGAGGATTTAATTCCCATTTAATTCCCAACAGGAATACCTTTTCTTTTTATTTTTTTAATTTCTTCTATTGTTTGTTTGGGTTTGTTTACAACCAATGTAAGTGTAAAGGTGATTAGATGATACTTCATCTTTTGATTGTACAAAGAGGGCGATAGGTTATAGAAAAGAACGGGTGGAAAAGAATGAAAAATAGAAATAACAAGAGAGCAAAGTAATTTTTGATCGTAATTGTATCAGGAATTTACTTTTGAATTCGGTATGGATAAAAGATCCTCCTATGTTATACTATTCAATTCTTGACGATGAATCGATTTGTCAGATATTGTTATTCATGATATTGATCCGATTTGATTACATCGAAATGTAATTCATCCCGTTGAATTTACACACAAAATATTTATCATCTCTATGGGATTAAATCCCGAGTTATTTCGAATTAAAGAAAAAAGAAACGATGAAATTATGGAAGTAAATATTCTCGCATTTATTGCTACTGCACTGTTCATTCTAGTTCCTACTGCTTTTTTACTTATAATATACGTAAAAACAGTAAGTCAAAGTGATTAATTTGAATTAAACTTGTGAATTTTTAGTTCTTATCAATGATTGAAGAGAAGAAATACAATAAAAAGGATTTCAATTTCGTGTTTTAAATGAAATGAGGGAACTAGAATTAGCAGTATTCTATGAGATACTATCTAGTATGGTAGAAAAAATATTTTTCTACCATACTATACTAGTATTGTTATTGTACTCTATAAAGTTTGCTCTATGAAGATAGAGATTAATTTAATATATATATTAATTTAATATATATCAATCGACATTATTATCTTTATATCTCTAGAATAGATATCAATTCCATATATAATGTAGATAGTAGTATGTTTCAATTCTATTTCTTTGTCTTTGCTTCAGCTATTTGATTTGTCTTGATTCCAATCAATCTGAAATGGCCGCAAGACTGCTCTTACTCCT